GGACGAATACCTTGAACCGGTAGAAATAAAATATAAAGAATTAAGTAAGATTCAAAATGCTTTCTTTATAAAGGAAGAAAGATTCTGATTTATTTGATTGATATCAGGAGATCAAATGAGTTCTTCATTCATTCATTGAATGATAAATGACTACAAGCGAAGGAGATACACGATTTAAATAAAGGAAAATCCAATATTTCACAATTGTATCTAGAATAACTGGAAAGGTGGAAACAAGACCAGATATAATTTGATCGTTATGAGCCAATCCAAAATCGTTGTAGAACGAACCAATTATTAGTTCCCAACCATGAGTCGAGTGAAATCCAATCCATAAATCAGTAACTAAAAGAATCAAAAAAGCTTTTATTGTGTCACTTAAGTTATAGAGGAATTCCTGAACCCAAGAATTAAGAATGACAAGTTCCTCATTACCCAAAATAAAATAACCACTTAGAATAGCGAAAGAGATTATATTTGTCGAGAAATGCAAAATGATATGGAGATGATATTCATTGTGTGCTTTGACCAATTGTATCGTTTCCTTGTGTATTCCTATACGAAGTTTTTGTATATGTGTCTCCGGGTACTCCTTTATCATTTCGTCCAACAGAAAGAGTTCTTCTAATTCTATGAATCTTTCTAGAACGTTTTTCTCTTGAATGATATTCAAGAGAGTTTCGGATTGCCCGGTATTCCACCAATTAGTAACCCAAAGTTCCAGACATTTATTAAATGAGAGAGAGACCCACCAGGGCAAAAATACTATAGATACAAGATATGGGAAAGAAGGCAATGCTTTCTTTTTTTTCATTTTTTATCTGTGAATTGAATTGTTAATGAACCTGCTTCATTCGTTGACTCTATATGATATTTCTCTGAAGCACGAGTTCTATAACAAGGTATTGAACCTATGGGTCTATTCATTCCAATTTTTGTGTAAAAATTGAGTTTAGTTCTTGGATCTAGAAGGAATATAAAAATGGGATAAGGGTCCGTCCTTTTCGGATAAAAATGCAAAATCTATATTATTCCCAGATATCTCAATTGGGCAAATTCGAAGCAATTTCATCCTCATTTGTTCCTTTCTATGAATACTCGAAAACCCACTTAAAATAACGAATCATATTTCGAAACGAAAACCTCCCTCAGTTAATTATTTCGAAATGTTTCACCGTCTAGCCACAACCAAGGAAAAAAGGTATCATCAAAATTTTGGGCCTAAAAAGATGAGATGAATTACGTCTTACGAAATACATGTTCGGATATATTTGATGAATCCCTACTTATTAGATTATCCTTGTTTCTAGTAGAAATTTTCTAGTAGAAAAGAATTGAGTTGGGATCCATACGCATACGAAATACTTTTGGTATACAAATGGTATACAAAAATTTCTTCTTTTCTTAATTATAGTATAGTTTATTATAGTTATTCCATATATGCCCTCCTGCTTTTTTGTTTTATTCTATGGGAGTCGCCACGACAAAGGAAGGAGGAAATAGAATAATCTAACATGTTTTGTTCGAATGAACATTCGAAAAAGACTTCAATTGTATTAAAAAAGGAATTAGCAAGTTCCTTCCCCCATGCCGAGAAAACATTTATTCTTTATTGTGTTCAATTCATTTCAAAATACTTCAATTGGTACGCGCAAGAAATAGGCCAATTCGGCAGCTTTTTGTTCAATTTCTCGTGGAGTAAAATTCTCATCAGTACGAGTCAAGGGAATGGCCCCTTGACCTCTGATTTCCATATAAAGGACACGACGAGGATAAAGACCCTCTTTAACCTCAATTCTGATTGATTGGATATCTCTCATAAGGAAGCGAAGGAAGATGCGACGATTTATTCCAGGAAATCCCCAACGAAAAATGCACACAATTCCTTCTTTTCTATCGAATCGGTCATAACCACTACCTACATTCCACAAAATTGTGCACCACAAATAGGAGCTAACGAATAGACCTGCGATCCCGTAAAAAGACATCACGATTCCTTGTGGAAAAAAAAGAATTTGCTGAGATGGAAATACGGATATCAGATTCCTACCAAGATAACTGGAAGTTCCAACCGCTAAGAATCCTAGTGAACCTAAAAAAAGGATACAGGCCCAGCAAAAATTACTTGTTTTTCGAGACCCCCTTATAAGTTCTATCCATATATGTTCTGATCGCCAATTCATACTATACTAGATCCAGTTGTATTCGATTGGAATTGAGAGAATAACCCAAATTTGACTTTACCTTTCTTGATCCCGAAGTAACTTTCATCAACTAGCACTATTCTGATGTGGAGTAATTGGTTAGATACATTGACTTTCTATTAAAAATATTTACTGATCCGTTTTTAACCAGCTATGCCCTGCATATATATACATGCATTTATGCAGATATCATGTATCCGCATGCATAACAGTTCTTTCATTTGTGTGTGGAAAGAGCCACATATCGTACCATATTGCACTAAATAAATATCTGTATTATGATACAGTGTTGAAATAAATTGATAAGATTTGGTCCCATTGGATCTAGACAATCTTATTTTTTTGGACATGAAGAGATAAAGAAGCCATTGCAATTGCCGGAAATACTAGGCCCACTAAAGGCACAAAAATAGAGGGTAAGTTGAGATCTGTCATAGAATGGATGCCTCGATTTAATATTTGTATCTATATATTTGTATCTATTAGAAAGATATCTTATGATATGATAAGTATATCTATTATAAGTAATATTAAGTAATATTGACTATTGTATTTTATATAATATTATTTTTGAATAATAATATTCAAAAATAATATTATACTACTAAGTATATATAAACAATTAAGTATATATAAATATATAATTTATAATAAATATAAAATTTCTAAATAATATTATTTTAAATATTATTATTTAGAAATTTTAAATATTAATAAAATCAAAAAAAAAAGGATAGATAATAAGTGCAAAAATGTAGAACTAAATTAAGTGTGCCTATTCATCTTTCTACACGAATATAGATAGGATAATCTTCTTTTACAAATTTTATTATTCTTCTTCTCCCATCCTTATGTTCTTTCTATCTTTCTTTCTAATCTAATAAGGGGTTTCTTATTAAAAAGGAGTTTTCTTATGAAAATTAAGTTCATTATGAATTCGCGACTCTAAATAATACGATCCAACAAACGGGGATTCATAGTAAAAATGCGATAGATATAGAAATTATTTTATTCCATTTCCATATTTGATATTTCTTTTTATTTTGATATTTTTTTTTTTCATTATTGTCTATCTTAATTAATACGTAAGATAGACAGATAAAATTCTTTTTATTTCCCCAAATTCGAATTCCTCGGAAAGAGAAATTCACCTTTTTATTTTATCCTGTTGATAGAGGTTCATAATACCTAATCATGAATAGGGGTAAGATAAAAAATAGATCTGGATCTGGAAGAAAAAAAATTATCCGAAACTTCTGACTCTTACTAGTGACTCTTACTAGAAAGTGTAACTTATATCACCAAAGAACATTTTTCTTAGTTTTTTTTATTACGATGAACTAAATACTTCTTCGCTACAAATAAAATAACTGAATCTAGTGCTATACTTTAATTTTTGGAATTTTGATTCAAGGGAAAGAAACCATGGAGCTGAAATAACTCACTTAGAACACCTTTTAAAGGATTACGTGGTACGATTGGGTCGAATAAGCCTTTATGGAATAAATACTCAGCCGCTTGTGAACCATCGGGTACTGTCTTATTCAATGTTTGTTCAATTACTCTTTTACCCGCAAATGCAATGTACGCATTAGGTTCAACAATAATGATATCTCCCAACATACCAAAACTGGCTGTTACTCCACCGGTTGTAGGAGATGTAAGGACTGATACATAGAATAACTTTTTAGTGGATTGGTAATCATATGAAGCAGAAGATATTTTAGCCATTTGCATCAAGCTCAAACTTCCTTCGTGCATGCGTGCTCCTCCAGAAGCACACACAATAATGACAGGTAGAGATCGATTAGTAGCATACTCAATCAAACGAGTGATTTTCTCACCTACTACAGATCCCATACTACCTCCCATGAACTGAAAATCCATAACCCCAATTGCTACGGTAATACCGTTTAGTTGACCTATGCCTGTTTGAACAGCTTCAGTTAAACCTGTCTTTCTTTGATAAGAATCGATACGATCTTTATAAGGTTCCTCTTCTGAATGAAATTGAATGGGGTCCATAGAAACCATATCTTCATCCATAGGATCCCAAGTGCCCGAATCAATCGAAAGTTCGATTCTATCTGAACTACTCATTTTCAAATGATATCCACACTGTTCACAAATATTCATTTTTGACCTAAGAAGTTTTTTATAATTTAATCCATAACAATTTTCGCATTGAACCCATAAATGTCTGTATTTTTTATTTATATCGAAATCATTAGATCTTCCTCTTATATTGAAATCACTGCCATTATTACGAGTTCGTATACTAAAACTTCCACTTTCACTACCACTTACATTTTCAGTACAAATGAAACTATAAATGTAACTGTCACTGTAATTGTCAGTACCACCTGAAATGGAACTATTAATACTGACTTCAAAACGAAGATAACTATTAATGCAACTATTAATGTGATTAGTCCAACTAGATTGAGTATCATACATGTAATGATAATAGTAGTGATTGTTTCTCTTAGACCCCCTATTCAAAAAACTAGAAAAAAAACCTTCTAATTCACTCAGAAAAGAACTATAATTGTCAATCTCAAAACTATGATTTTCAATATCAAAATATACGGAATAACTGTCACCATTACTATCCCTAACTAAAAAAGTGTCATCAGAGATCAAACTCCAAATATCCCTGATACCAAATAAATAATCAACATTACTGAAACTATAACTAACACTATCACTCCAATTTTTCTCCGTATCATTTAGAAGGGGTTCATCACTTCCACTGGTATGGCCAATAGCATCAAGACTTTCCATTGATTTACTTAA